GCTCTTTGGTTAGGTATTGGAGCAACATTACCTATTGATAAATCCCTAACTTTAGGTCTTTTTCAAATTGATTCAACTGTTAAATACCATGATGTAGGTATCTAGGAAAGATTTACTTTGAAGTGATTATTCCCTAGAGACATTAATTTAATTTTATTATGATCCATTCCGGGAAAATACGGATCGTGCCAAAGATTAAAAACTAATTTTATTCTTTTTTTCTTTCTAATTTTTTTTCTATTATAAAAAGAAGATGAAATAATTACAATGGATTTAAAATTAAAACTTATTCTTAGATAAATCAATTGCGAAATACTTCTGTAGAGTGTCCAATATCTGTTTTACATCTTCTATTCGAAAAAATTCAATTCTCATAAGATCCTCTTGACTGTTATTCAAAAGGTCCGATAATGTATGTATATTGGACCCTTTGAGACAGTTATAGGTCCTGGAAGGCAATTCTGATTGGTCAATAAAAATACATTTCAATGGAATTCCTTTTTTGTTTTTCTTTAGATTAGTTAATCTATCTTGAAAGGTAAAAAGGGGTAGAGGAAACCAGTTTTTATTTTCTTCGAAATTAATGTCCTCTTCCTCCGCATGTAGAAAAGGAATAAATAAATCAATCAAATTACGAGAAGCTTCATAAAGTGCTTCCTTAGGAGTTAAACTTCCATTCGTCCATATTTCTAGAAAAAGTATCTCTTGTTTTTCATTCCCATTCCCATAAGAATGAATACTATGATTCGCATTTCGAACAGGCATGGATACAGCATCTATAGGATAACTTCCATCTTGAGAGTTATTTGCGGATTTCATACGATATCCGCGATCTCTCTTGATTTTTAATTCAATACACAAATCAATTGGTTCCGTCAGGTTAGCTATATGTTGTGTCGTGTCAACTATTTCCACGTAAGGTGGTGAGATGATATCTTGAGCGGTTACGTATCTAGGCCCCCTGACGCAGATGGATGCGTCTATAACTCCATACAGATTACTTCTCAATATAATTTCTTTCAAATTTAGTAAAATTTCATGTACTGATTCTTCAATACCTACTATCGTAGAATATTCATGTGCTACTTTCTCAGATTTTGCACGTGTGATACATGTTCCTTCTATTTCTCCAAGTAAAGCCCTTCGCATGGCAATACCTATGGTATCGGCTTGACCTTTCATAAGCGGGGACAGAATGAAACGACCATAATAAAGACGCTTACTGTCTACTCTTGATTCAACACATTTCCACCGTAGTGTTCGAGTGGATCCTACTACTTCCTCTCGAACCATACTATAATAAGTATTATTATAATATTTGATCAGATCATTGAATCATTTATTTCTCTTGAACTCTGTTTAATTCTTATTTCTACACACGTCTTTTTTTAGGAGGTCGACACCCATTATGTGGCATAGGTGTTACATCACGTACTAAACTTAATAGTATACCACTTCTACGAATGGCTCGTAATGCTGCATCTCTTCCGAGACCAGGGCCCTTTATCATAACTTCTGCCCGTTGCATACCCTGATCCACTACTGTACGAATAGCATTTACCGCTGCGGCTTGAGCAGCATAGGGTGTACCTCTTCTTGTGCCTTTGAATCCAGAAGTACCCGCGGAGGCCCAAGAAACCACCCGACCTCGTACATCTGTAACAGTTACAATGGTATTGTTGAAACTCGCTTGAACATGAATAACTCCTTTTGGTATTCTACGTCCATTCTTACGTGAACCAATACGTCCATTCCTACGTGAACCAATTCTTGGTATAGCTTTTGTCATATTTTATCGTCTCATAAATATGAGTCAGAAATATACAGAAAGAAAAGATACGGAGATATCCATTTCATGTTAAAACAGATCTTTTATTCTTACATGGGTCCTCCCCTTTAGAAAATAAAGTTCTTTTTTAGAAAGATTACCCTTGTCTCTGTTTATGTCTCGGATTGGAACAAATCACTATAATTCGTCCGCGCCTACGGATCAGTCGACATTTTTCACAAATTTTACGAACAGAAGTCCTTATTTTCATATTTCTTATTCCTTACCTTAATTCTGAATCTACTCTTTTGAAGAAAATAAGTTTCTTGAATATTTTTTTTTTTAACTTCGAATTGTGTCCCCATGAAAGGAATGTTTAAAAAATCACCTAATCGTTCGAATCTTTGTTGCGAAGTCTATAAATTATACGTCCTCTGGTTGAATCATAACGACTTACTTCAATTTTTACTCTATCTCCTGGTAGTATCCGTATAAAACTGCGCCGGATCCTCCCTGAAGCATAACCTAGAATTAGATCTTCATTATCTAAACGGACCCGGAACATACCGTTGGGAAGTGATTCAGTAATTAAACCTTCATGAATCAATTTTTGTTCTTTCATTCCAGGTAACCCCCTTGAAGTATCAACTAATGAAGGAAGAGGTATATAACTCACTTTTCCTCTCTATTTCACAAATGGGAAGTTAGAGATAAAATTAGGATACCAGAGGAGGAGGATCACCATATATAACACAAAATTTCTCCTCCAATTCTTTCTAGTCGAGCTTCTCGATCTGTCATTATACCTTGAGAAGTAGAAAGAATTACAATTCCCATTCCACCTAAAATCTTAGGAATTCGTTGATAGTTGGAATAAATTCGTAAACCGGGTCGGCTGATACACTTTAAAACGGTTCTATATATTCCTTTCCTAGTCTTTCTATGTCGCAGGGTTGAAACCAAGAAATATTTGTTATTTTCCCGATGTTTCCGAACATTTTCAATAAAACCTTCTCGTAGAAGTATTTTAACAATGTTTTCGGTGGTATTAGTAGATGTTATTCGAACAGTTCCTTTTTTATTCATGTCAGCATTTCTTATAGAAGTTATTATATCGGCAATAGTGTTCCTACCCATAACGAACTATAATTTTTTGTGCCTCCTAATTTTGATATAATCAACATGTTTCCTTTTTTCTTTATTTTTTTTTTTTTTATTATTAAATTTTTAAAAGTATATGCGTGAGACACAATCTATTAATTTGATCTATTTCAGATAGCCTACTATATCATAGTGTCATCTACTAGTATTTATAATACCTCGGGAGCTAATGAAACTATTTTAGTAAAATTCAACTGTCTCAATTCCCGAGCGATCGCACCAAAAACTCGAGTTCCTTTTGGATTTCCTTCTTGATCAATGACGACCGCTGCATTGTCATCATATCGTATTATCATACCGTTGTCACGTTTGAGTTCTTTACATGTACGTACAATTACAGCTCTAATGATTTCTGATCTTTCTAGAGGCATATTTGGCACTGCTTCTTTGATTACAGCAACAATAACGTCACCAATATGAGCATATCGGTGATTACCAGCTCCTATGATTCGAATACACATCAATTCTCGAGCTCCGCTGTTATCCGCTACATTCAAAAGGGTCTGAGGTTGAATCATATATTTTTTATTTGAATCTGTTATTTCAATGCAAAGGATGAAGGAAAAAAAGAAATATTGTCCGTCCAGAATAAACCTGCGGTTGTTTTTTCATCCTCAATATCCCTTTTGTTTAGTTCTACATCCCTATCGTGAAATAACAAATTGAGTTCGTATAGGCATTTTGCACGCAGCTATTTCAATAGCAGCTCTGGCTATAGTTTCTGATACTCCGCCCATTTCATAAAGTATTCGACCCGGTTTAACAACAGATACCCAATATTCGGGGGATCCCTTTCCCGAACCCATACGTGTTTCCGTAGGTCTTACTGTAACAGGTTTGTCGGGAAATATACGTACCCATATTTTTCCACCACGACGCGCATATCGTGTCATTGCTCTCCGCCCCGCTTCTATCTGTCTAGCTGTGATCCAAGCGGGTTCAAGCGCCTGAAGAGCGTATCCGCCGAAACAAATATGATTGCCTCGATAAGATATTCCCTTCATTCTTCCTCTATGTTGTTTACGAAATCTGGTTCTTTTGGGGTTATAGTTGATGGTTGTTTCTTAATTCCATCTCTATTGCAGAACCGGACATGAGAGTTTCTTCTCATCCAGCTCCTCGCGAATGAAACGATTCAATAATATTACAGATACGCATGTATAATTATTATAAATATAATAATTATTATATTTATAATAATTAATATAAGTAATTATAAGTAATGAATGGCATTTATTGATATTTAATTTGTTACATATTTAATTTGTTACAAAGGAAGATGTATATACAAAATATACAGCTAGACGTGTATATTATTAGATATAGAATTAGATATAGAAAATATAAAAAATGCTTCTTTTTTTAGAATATAACGTAGAATATAATGAATCCTTATTTTTACCTCTATCGAATCGCGCCAAAAATTGTAATCCAATAAATAAAGATTTCGCGGGCGAATATTGACTCTTTCATTCGTAGTGTCAGTCAATTCATGACACCTCTCAGAATAAATAAATTTTTTCTTGGTTCGTTCCGCCATCCCACCCAATGAATTATTAGGATTCGTTTTCAATAGAATCCTATGCAGTCACAGGTTTCGTCGTTCCCATAGCTTCTCCATTAATGGTTAGGCCTGAACTCTGCAATGGAGCTTCCGGCAAAATTCGTTCCCGAGTCAATCTCCTCAGTTTTTATTAACCCGAGGCTCTTTATTCTTTATTATTTTTTTTTTTTTTTCTTTTTTTTATATTATTTTATTTATTTATATTTCATTTATATATTTATATCAGTATTGATTATATCAGTATTAATGCTTTATCACACTGCCTTTTATGAGTTGATTCATAGACCATACATATTGGAATCATATATCATTGATATTTTTGTTCTCTCTTTCTATCATCCTTCCATTTATCCACATCCCTTTATTTTTGCTTCACAGCCCATAATCAGATTTCTTTTTTATGGAAAAAATTTCAGTTGCTACAACTATATGAGCGATCCACCCATATAGTGACTGTTTCTTGGGATCTTGACAATACGAAGCAATAAGTTGGTTATTAATTTATAT